GCTTATCGGATTAGGCAGCTGGAAAGGCTGAGATGATAGGCTTTGATTCATCAGTTTTAGGCCCTAGACGAGAGGGCTATAGGCCAGTTTCCCTCATAAAGAAATGCACCACTTCTACAGACTGGACTAACAGATGTAATATCATAGGATATTTCACCTTCTCCGACATAGACCATTTCGAATGACTCAAGGCTAAGGCATTGGGCCAAGCAGCAAGAATAAGAACATAGGGCTATTCAAACCAATCCACCCTAAGCTGTTACAGAAAGAGCTGCAGATCTGATCGTAGAAGCTCTTACAGTTGCCGGTACTATTTCATCAGCTGTGGGATGCTTAGACGGTACTAGTGCTTGAGTAAGCGGTGCTCCCTTTCTGTTTGCAATTACCGCTGCAGAATAGTCATCCCTAGAAGAAGCTGTTGGTCTTTGTTGGTAAACGTCTATCCGCTCTTGATGGTTCAGGAAGGCTGCATCGATATTGGCGTAGTGTGAATTCTACTGATCCTTGATAGAAGATCGACATGAACCCTATATAAGGAAGTTCTTTCTGATCCTAGTCTTGACTTGGTTTACCGTCTATCTTTCCTCTTAGGGCAATGGGATAACAGTGCAGATGTGCAGATAAATTGAATCAAAAGTCAAGCTATCCACCACTTGCAATTGAATCAGTAAGCGCAGGTACTCTTGCTAGAGATTGGGATAGTGTTCAATCATCCGGTGCTCTCGTATCAGCTGCCGTTGGAATAACCGCTGCAGAAGAGGCAGCTATCATATCCGCTGTTTGAATACGGTCTTTGGCTATTTTCAGGAATTAGTCTAAAGCCAATCCCTTTCTCCGTTGAAAGCTTTGTTCCTTACCTCCAACGCTCCCTGAACATGAAGCGTCAACTAGAACTTCAATCCGCATAGGAACTGTCTTAGGAAACCAACCCTCGATCCGACGGTCCTCATTTCTGGGACATCCAGAAAAGCCATCCCATTAAAGATGCCCCTACTTATACCCCCTCTCTCTTCTTATCTTGATGTTCGATATTTCATATAATTGATAGTCGAGATTACCTGTGTTAGTCATATGGCAAACTAGTCGGTAGGGTGTATGCGGGATTCAATTTTATGCCATATGTCCAAAGTCCTGTATTGGTAAGAGATGGGAGAACTACGGATCCGTATTCGTAGTTAGTACCATTGAGATCATACAACGGGAAAGATAGAACGAGGCAATCCATCTTAAGTCGGACTCCGGAAGGAGACACAGGCCACGAGAAGGCGGCTATCGCTCTACAAAACCGCAGACTAACTTCTTACTTCCCAAAACGGTGAAGAGGATGATGAAATCGGTGAGCTATGGGCCACAGGAACTTGCAGGTAGCATAGATACTGTAGAGAGCTCCCTTTATGTACTTTACCCGTCGGTACAATCCATGTGTGGCTGTGTTCTCCACATGAAGAGTAAGACTAGGGGAATGCGTGAACAGAAACAACGGTTCCATACGGCATAACAAAGATTGGTTTGTTGGGGTTTTTCTTTCGATTAGGTTTAGCTTCGGTTAAGCTCGTACAATCCAAAATTCTGGTATGAATTTGGTAGTCATCTTGATCTCTTCTTTGTTTATCTGTTTTTTTTAGTTGAATGAATGAATGGATCAGTGAATTGAATATATAATAATATAAAGAAAGATCGTAGCATAGAAAGTCTTGTTTACCATCTCCTCAATCTAAGGGAGGTAGAAGCTTATATGTGGTGGCCTAAGCGCTAAGAAGCTCCCATCATGCTACTTCCACTATATATATACTTAATACATGCGAGTCGAACGTTGTTTTCGGGGAAAATCGACGCTCTGTAAACAAAGGTCGACCTTTCTATGTTGTCTAATCGAAAGGCCGATATACGAGTGGGCGAGACGGAAATGGGGGTCATGGTCGTGGAAAATTGGGGTTCAATTCCCCTAGCCCCGATGTGGCGAAAAAAGACTGATTGAAATTCATTTCACCTTGAAACTAAGCCAAGGGCTTGTCCCTTGACCTATCGGTCAAGTTACTTCGTCCCTTTACCGCCCTGCATTAAGATTTAAAACTTGTCGTCTACTTTCAGAAAATGTTCGGAAGAGAGAACTTACAATAATACAACGCCGCATTCTCCGAAGATTGAGAGCTGTCTTTTTCTGGTTAAACATTTATCTTTGGTTGTTTCTGGCTGGTTCTACTAAGCCACTGCTATGGAATTTCTTCAATTCCCTAGCAGTGGTAAGAAAGATATCATTTCCTATACAAATCCTTGTTTATGCGCTCCTGCGAAGCCTCTTTTTCCTTATCATTGCAAAAAGCTTATTAGCGCTCGGGTATCTCTTTATGAACGAGTTGCAACAGGCTGTGGCACAATTCTATCCGTCGGGAGGAATGGCTGGGTCTGGAGGATCCAACTCAGGAGGAAACATGGGGGGTAGCAGTGGAGGCTCCGGTTGGACGCCCTTCGATCTAGGCGTATTAGCGGGTGATGCTAA